CCGCCCTGTCAAGGCGGAAGCTGCGGGTTCGAGCCCCGTCAGTCCCGACGAATCTAAGGAGTCTTTTTTTCCTTTCGCATTTCTCATCAACCAAATAGCCATTTTCATTAGGAGATATCAGTATTATTAAATAACAAATAATTGACTCACTATTTTATATCATAGAACTGAAGTCAAAAGTTGAAAATAGACTGACTCAGTTATATAATAGAACTGAAGTCAAAGCGGAGATAAAGGAAAGGCCACGACTGGTAGAAGTAATTTAGAATAACCTAAAGATAATCGATCCATATGTATAGATCTACCTGTTGTGGATTGTAAATTGGAAACTGATATTCGAAAGAAAGGCTTACTTAATTAGAGTATTGCAGTATTTATTAATGTTGTCGGGAGGATAGTATCACTTTATCTTTTTTTATTATATAAAATTCTAAAGAATAATATCATTAACTCTTTCTTTTTAAAAAACTCGGGAGGTCTAGTATGATGTATCCTAGATATAATAATAGCGAAATCGAACAAAAACTGTTGAGGGTGACAGCAAGCTTCAACCAAAAGATTCTAAAAATGAGTCATGAATACAACTCAAAATTATTTGATTGGTTAAACCGTCAACAAATGACCGAATCTTTGGTAGAAGTCCAGGATATTCAATGCCAAATCGCGACATTAACGGACACATATAGACTTCGTTACAAAAATGAACTTTTATATTATAAAGTTCACATATATTCATACGTTCAATTAGTCTGCAAATATCCTGTCTTCGAAGAGAGTATGGGCCGGGAAGAGACTATGGGCTGGGCAAAGTGCCGTCGCAAACAGCTCGAGGATCTTATGGCGACGAAGGTATCCGCAGTGATTTTAACCCATGAGCTCACTCCGTATATCTTCTCGCTAATTGTTCGGAAACGAACAAGATATATTAAAACAAGATATATTAACATACTCGAGTCTCGGTTTCAGAGACTCAAAAGTTGGAATCATGATAGACCGAGAGTAAGGGTATTCTTTTCACAACTTCAAAAGGAAATCGATCGATTACCTGGAGACGATTTAAGTGGCGCTTTTTCATTGTTAGCTAATGAAAGGGCGAGTGAAATGGAGGTCTTTTTCCAGGACTACGAACGGACAGGGGCTTTGTCATTCAACAATTGTCGCTTTTGTAAGTCAGCCTCGCCCCTGTGTGAAGAACTTAATACGGGGAAATTAGAAAACCCCAAAACTGTGAAGGAAATCCGTCGACTCTTGCTTCGAACTTTTCGGCTAAATTTCTATGAGGCCTTAGAAGTTGTGGTGTCAAAAGTCAAAAACGGTTAAGAGCGATATTAAACTACTCGGAAGGATCTCATCTCCTACTTATCCATGACTGTTTAGGTCTCTAGCATGACCACTTTATGAAATGTGGAGGGAAGTGGGGGGTAAATGGCCAATACTACTGGAAGGATTCCTCTTTGGATAATAGGTACTGGAACGGGTATTCTTGGGATCGGTTTACTAGGTATTTTCTTTTATGGTTCCTATTCCGGATTGGGTTCATCCCTGTAGTAATCGTATGAATTGAGTTGTCGACATGAAAGCGTAAGAACTCAATGGGGATGAAAAGGTTGAAAAGAAATTTCATTCAAATTCGACAATGAGCTTTTGATATATGCGTCCGATTTTAACCAAGGTTAAAAGAAAGCTAAAGATCAAGCAAGGAAGCTTTGCCAAAAAGGGGAAGGAAACCCTTTCTTTTTCGCAAAGGAATGAATCAGTTTTTACTTCCGATTTTTTCTCTTTTTTCAGGGTCCGGTCGAAGAAAGAACAAAGCCTAAAACGAAAATGAAAATAACGAAAGAAAATAGGGAAAAGATGGAATATTCCATCTTTTCCCGAGACTCAGCTTTATCACACTTCTTTGGAAGACAAAGAAAATTAGATCATTAAAAAAAAAATGGCGGTTAGAGCTTATCTTTTTCCACTTTGCTTGTCTTATTTGTTGTCGGTGTGGAACTAATAGAAAGGAAGGTGGTGAGATAATACTTCATTTGATGATTGTACAAAGGAGACGTAAGATAGGTTATAAAAAATAAACAACAGAAAAGAATGCTACATAATGCTAAATGGAGGATTTGTTGATTGGGCCGGGAATCCTATTTCGTATTCGGTATGGATAAAAGATCGCCCGATGCTCTATTATTCAATTTTCGATGACGAATTGATTAGATAGCTTAGATATTGTTATTCATGATATTGAACCCGCTCAATAGCGTCGAAAGCTAATGCATTCATTGAAGGTAGAGGCGCAAGATTGATTATCTCGAGGGGATTAAATCCCGAGTTATTGTGAAGGAAAAAAACGATGAGATTATGGAAGTAAATATTCTTGCATTTATTGCTACTGCACTGTTCATTTTAGTTCCGACTGCTTTTCTACTTATCATTTACGTAAAAACAGTCAGTCAAAATAATTAATTAATTTGAATGAAACTTGATCTTAGCAATCCTTGAAAAAAGAAAATGAAAGGGATTCCAAGTTTTCGTCTTATCTTAAATGAATAAATTAAATAGACGGTCTAGAATTGGCAGTATTCTATGAAATCCGGCAGTATGGTAAGAAAGATTCATCGAGTTCTTTCTTACCATACTCTACTATGTATTAGTCTTATTGTAGTTTATAAAATTTTACTTTAGAATAAAGCTAGAGGCTTAATATAAAAACCATATTATCTTTCTATCCTATATCATATATGTAAATAGATTAGTGTCAATATTCATTTTGTATATGGAATTGAGATAGGACCCAATTCTATTTCTTTGATACATTTATTTGTTCCGACTGAACGAATTGTTTTACTCTTAGAGAATCCATTCCTTCACTAGTCCAATGAAATTGGAAACTGAAGAGATCTTTATTTTAAATAGTTCAAGCAGAACGATTGAAAAAACAATTAATAAAGTTTGAGTCCTCAACTCAATTAGTAGTGCTTCTAGAGACCACTTCTTCCCCATACTACGAGTGAAAGAGAAAATGTAAAGACTACCATTAAAGCAGCCCAAGCGAGACTTACTATATCCATGTGAATTATGCCCCCTATCTCTATGATAGAATTCTTCCATTATTGCTCACTAATAATAGTGGAATCAATGGTGCAGAGTCAAAAAGGGATTTTGACCGATAATGAACCAATTCAATAAATCCACTTCTCAAAAATTCCTCTCTGATTTCGAATCGGGAAAGAAGAAACACAAGAAAAATACGCAATGACATCGCCAGGGAATGTTACGAATGAACCGCATAGAACTACTACGGCCCATTCTTTTTTTTTTTTTACCTTTGTAGGTAAAAAGCATAAATAGATAGATCGGTATCTCTGGGAAATAGTCGAGAGACAATATATTATATTATTAGGGGTCGTTGACCGTCCAAAATTGTTTCTTTTTCGACTTTTTATATAAATTCTAGAAAAAGTATCTAAATTCTTTCAATTTCAGAAAGTCAATTATCTATCCACTCTAATATTGAATGTCCGAACACTCAGATATTTTCGCGAGTCTGACTATGTATCTACAATATCAAAAAGATCTTCTGCCCCTTCCACCATTACTAATTTCATTCGATTCGCTGTCCTACTCATCAGTTATCCAATGGAATTTAAGATCCAATCATTAGGATAGTAGAAGAGGTCGGTAAGTCTTGATAGCCCTTCAACCATTATAATGTTTACTTCAATCCTTGAGACAAGGATTTAGAATCGGTTAGAAAACCTCCGAAGAGGTGTTTAAAATCACTTAAGTAGCAACAGTCCCTTTCTTCTGCTTCTGCTGGGGAATAATTCGTCCAGTTATATCAACAGACCGGAAGAAGAGATTTCAATTCTTTTGTTGATCAGGCGACACCCAGGCTTGAACTGGGGAAAAAGGATTTGCAGTCCCCCGCCTTACCGCTCGGCCATGTCGCCAAAACCATACAGAAACCTAAAAAAAAGAAAGACCTTTCTTTGTCACTTTTGATTAGATTTGATCCCCGCCCCTTCGATTGATTGTATAGTATCTCAAAACATAGAATACCTCAAAACTCCCTCTCGCTTTTCTATTGAAAAAACAAATGTGGGTTTTTTGTTCCATAAAGGTCAAATGGATATCCAATTTGAAGTCCTACATAACGGTCAATTGATGGCAAATTTGAACCTTTAACTATTGACTCCTGACTGTGAATTCTTGACTGTGAATTCTTGAATGATTCTTGTATTTAACTTTCGAATTCTATTTGCCTAATGACATAAGAGAATCCAAATTCATATATAATAAATCAGTATTGATTCTTGTCAATCAATAAAAAAATCCTTCTCACTTTGAATTAAAACAAGAATTTTTAGTATATGTAAACCCCAGAATGACTACTGTTGGTCACATAGGCTTAGTTTTTTTTTTTTAGATTTTGGACCTTGCTCTTGACTTTCGTTCACCTTTGTATTATAATATTTCCAATACAATAGAAGACTCTAATTTCGTTTAGATCAATAGATCTATGAATTGATTGGGTAAGAAATTCTCTATTGGGGCTTAGATATCTATGCTAAGATCGATTGCTCGCAAACCTGTCTAGACCAGTCTGGGCGATCAGGACTCTTGCTATCTCCGGATGAATCCGGCGAGAACTTTCAAAGGAAAAAGTTCTATTGTACAAATCGAAAGGGAGGGAATTATGACTGAACGCCTAAATCAAATGGGTCCGTATGGAGAAGATTTCTTTTTGCATCTGGACGAATGGGCCTTCTGTTATCCAAAAGAAGGGCAAGCGAGCGTGTCTGAGTTGGAGTGTGCCGCCATGAAGTCATCCTATGAAAATACAATCCACTCATACGGCAGCAGTTGCGGTTTCCAGATTTGTAAAGATTTGGATAACTATACACAAATGGGAACAGATTATGCGGGTCAAATTTCAAATGGGAGGAATGCAATCACAAGCATCCGAAAGAGATATGGAGGGACAGGGGTTTGAACAAAATATTAAA